TTAACAGTATATACACACATTAAATTAAAGTTATACATTATATGTTGGCTTAATTAATATTTTTTAAATCTCGCCAGCGCGTGGGTACAAAAATTTTAGTTTTTGGGGGTTTTCAACTAAAAATAATAGGTACTGATTAGTTCAATACAGGGGGTAGGGGGTTGGAGTAAAAATAAAAAAGATAATTTTCAAATTTAAATTATTGAGGAATATAGTTTCGAGTAAAATTCAAAAATTGAAGTCTTTATAATTTAAGGGTCGAGTAACAGTCTATGTCAATATAACATTGATCTACATTAAAACTTGCGTATCTAGTCAAGTAAACATGAGCATGAATATGTCCAGGTTTAGAACCAAATTCACCAGGTATAAAGCCTATATGTCCGTTGATCTCACAGAGAAAAAAAAAGTGAAAGATGCCGTCCAAACCAGTTATGCGGGTGCGGGGCCATCCAATCATTCGAGAGGCCCATATATGTAGGATAACAGGCATATCTGATACGTCTAATTCCAATTGTTCATAGATTCAAACCAGATGCATTTTGAAAATCACTTGATCCACCACTCTAAAAAACAGGTCCTTAGATCTGGAGTTCGTATCGTGAGGGTCGGGTTGGTGGTTTCTCGCCTGTCGGTAAAATTAAAAATCAGGAGGGCACAAAAACACTTTCGTATGGAAGTTATATGAATGCACTATTAAACATAATATGTCACCACCCCATAAAAGTATTGAAGACATTAGTACGGGCGATAGTTTAGTTTTAAAACCTTGGCTTTGGGTGCCGAAAAAGGGAGGGCGGAACTCCTTTACCCGATATATTTTTAGGGTGTGGTTATGTAGGGGATTTCAGGTAAGTTGGAGTGGCCGGAGTGGCCTAGCCTGGAGGGGGCTGTGCGGTAAGAAAACGTGCTTTTAATTTATTAAATAAATAAATTAATAAATTTTTGTGTCTTGGCATAATAGGGTTGAGGGTTTGATTTGTGTAATTTTAGGGTATGGGGGGAAAAAGTTAGGTGTGATGTAGAGTGGTTTGGTTGGTGGATCACCTAAAGAGAAGGTGTGGTATTTATATCATAATATGGTGGTCGGTAATTTATTATAATAGTGGGGAGGGGTTGTTTGTGTTGTTATTTTTGTGATGGGGTAGAGCTTCAGACTCACTCGTTAGGAATGGGGAAGGGATATTTGTGTTGTTATTTTTGTGATGGGGTAGAGCTTCAGACTCACTCATTAGGAATGGGGAAGGGATATTTGTGTTGTTATTTTTGTGATGGGGTAGAGCTTCAGACTCACTCGTTAGGAATGGGGAAGGGATATTTGTGTTGTTATTTTTGTGATGGGGTAGAGCTTCAGACTCACTCGTTAGGAATGGGGAAGGGATATTTGTGTTGTTATTTTTGTGATGGGGTAGAGCTTCAGACTCACTCGTTAGGAATGGGGAAGGGATATTTGTGTTGTTATTTTTGTGATGGGGTAGAGCTTCAGACTCACTCGTTAGGAATGGGGAAGGGATATTTGTGTTTGAGATTGGATGGGTTGGTTTTTATAGTTGAATACAACATTGATTTTTCAGGTCAGAAGTTTTGGTTAAAGTCCAAGTAAAAATTATGGTTTATGTAGGTTTTTTAGCTTTGGTTGGGTTGATCATGGGTTTTATTGCTGTGGCTTCAAACCCATCTCCTTATTATGCTGCTTTGGGTTTGGTATTGGGTGCTGTTTGTGGGTGTTGAATTTTAGTTGATTTTGGTATTTCCTTTTTATCCCTTGTATTATTGTTAATTTATTTGGGTGGCATGCTAGTTGTGTTTGCTTATTCTGCCTCTTTAGCGGATGAGCCTTACCCTGAGGCTTGAGGGAGTTGGTCTGTTTTAGTTTATGTTTTCGTGTATATGGTAGGGGTTATTATGTGTTACATAATAGTTTGTAATACATATTACTTTGAGGGTCTATTTTCTGGGATAGGGGAAGAATTTGGTGTAATAGTTTATGATTTTAGTGGGGTTGTGGGTTGATATATACTTTAGGCGTGGTTTTTTTAATAATCTCTGGGTGAGCTCTTCTTTTAACCTTGTTTGTGGTGCTAGAGGTTACTCGGGGGGTATCCCGGGGTTCTTTGCGTGCTGTAAGGAAATGTGTTAATATAAATATAGCTCATATTTGTATGGTGTTTAGGTGGCAGTTATTGGTTAAATTTTAATGTGTTATGGGCAAGTTTAATGGAAAATGCTTATTACAAAATGGGTAGAATTTAGAAATTAAATTGAGAATTTAAGTGGTATATAGTGGGCTTCAGGCAATCAGGAATAAGTGGTGTCTGGAGAAGTATCTATTAGGACTGGTTAATATTTTATGGTGTATGGAGTATCTGTTTTATTTGTGCACAGGGTTGCTCGAGAGGTGTCTTTAAATCCTTATATTTTTTCGGAAGGTATTTAGTTAACATATATGAAAATGTAAATTTTTATACACTTTTTCTTCTTAGGTAATTTCATAGATGGCAGCTGTTGGTTAAATTTTAATGTGTTATTAAGGACGAGTTTAGTTAAATTTTAGCCAAGGAAATCTTGAAATCTCATAAAACAGGCAGTACCCGGAAATTTAGAAATTGGAAAATTAAAAGTGTAGTATGTAGGGGGTTTCAGGTAATCGTAAATAAGTGGCCTAGCCTGGAGAAGTATAAGGGGAAATGCTAGCGGGTAAATAAGTTAGTAGTTTATTTAGGGGTGTGAGGTCGGTTTGTTTAATTAGTGACCACGGGGGGGGGGGGGTTAGTACCTGTTGTGTGGTTTTTATAATTTATGGTAAGCCTTTCTATTAGGTTATTGGGAGTATTTGGGATTTTTGTGTGGCATATCACTATCATTGTTATATATGGCAGCGCTTGGAGACTATAGGAGGTCTAGTCCTCATTTCCGGCTTACAAGACCGGTGTTTTTTAAACTACAATAGCATCATTTTATAAATTTATTTTCTATTATGCCCGTGATGGGAAATAAAATAAAAAATACTATAAAGTAGAGGATAGAGGCTACTTGACCAATTTCAATAAGTGGTGATTCAACTGGTTGGCCTCCAATTCAAGTTAATACAAGTGTGTTTGCAATTAATGATCAAAATAATATTTGTGTTGTTGGGCGGAATATTAAACTTCGGTGTTTAGATGTATGTAATAGGGGGATTAATATTAGAATTATAATAGAGGCTAGGAGGGCTATTACTCCCCCTAGCTTATTTGGAATAGAACGTAAAATTGCGTAGGCAAATAAAAAATATCATTCTGGTTGAATGTGAGGCGGGGTGACTAGGGGGTTGGCCGGGGTAAAATTTTCTGGGTCACCAAGAAGGTTTGGAGAAAATAGAGATAGTATTGTTAATAGTAGAATTAAAATTAGAAGCCCTAGTAAGTCTTTAAGTGAAAAGTATGGGTGGAATGAGATTTTGTCAGGGTTAGAGTTTAGTCCTATTGGGTTATTTGATCCTGTTTCATGAAGAAATAATAAATGGACAATACTGGCGCCGGAAATAATAAATGGTAAAATGAAGTGAAAAGCAAAAAATCGGGTAAGAGTAGCCTTATCTACAGAAAAGCCTCCTCAAATTCATTGTACAAGCATATCTCCTATATAGGGGATTGCTGAAAGGAGGTTGGTAATAACAGTAGCACCTCAGAATGATATTTGTCCTCAAGGTAATACATATCCTACAAATGCTGTTGCCATCACTAAAAATAATAAAATAACACCAATATTTCAGGTCTCTTTATATATGTATGATCCGTAGTAAATACCTCGTCCGATGTGTATGTAGATGCAGATAAAAAAGAATGAGGCTCCGTTAGCATGAATGCTTCGTATTATTCATCCATAATTTACATCGCGGCAAATGTGTACTACGGATGAAAATGCAGAAGAAGTATCTGCTGTATAGTGCATGGCTAAAAATAAGCCGGTAATAATTTGCATAATCAGACAGGCCCCTAATAAAGATCCAAAATTTCATAGGTAGGATAAATTTGAAGGGGTTGGTAGATCAATAAAGGAATTATTAATAATTTTTAGTAGTGGGTGGGTTTTACGTAGGATGTGAGCCATTAAGTTATATTTAATTGAATATGAAAAATAATGTTAAGATTAAGGTGGAGATGAAGAGTATTAATATATAATTTTTAATTAACCCTGTTTGAATGGCCGTGGTAATTTTGATAGATAATATTTGTTGATTTGAGATGCCTTTAGGACCATATTTTTCATATCAGGTAGAGTCTGTAAGAATAGTAGCTAAGTTTTGTCCTATTAATATTTTTGATTTTGGTGAGAGACGGTGAGTAATTTGAGGAAAGAATACTAATATATTTAAGAATGTGTATGTTTTAGTTTTAGTTATCAGGTCTGAAGTTATTTTAAGTATATCAGTTGCAATAACTAGTCCTATAATAGTAACTATCAAGGCTGATATTTTTAAAAATAGAGGTATTGTTATAATTTGTGGTTTTATAGGGGTTATATTTGTAATAATTAATAAGCCTATAATTATACTACCTCAGGCCAAACGTTTAATAGGGTTTGTAATTATTTTATTGTTTTCATTAATAGGGTTTAGGGGGGTTAGTCGTGGGAAATTTATTGAGGAAAAGAAAATAATTCGGAAGCTATAAACGGCAGTGAATGAGGTGGCAATTAATGTAATAATTAAAGATCAACAGTTTAGGTTAGATATATTTATTGATTCAATAATTGCATCTTTAGAAAAAAATCCTGATAGATAGGGGGTGCCCGTTAATGCTAAACTGCCGATAGTGAGGCAGGTTGTAGTAATTGGGAGTGCTTTTTGTAGTCCTCCTATCTTTCGAATATCTTGTTCGTCGTTTAGGCTATGAATAATGGACCCTGAGCATAAAAATAGTATTGCTTTAAAAAAGGCGTGGGTACAAATATGAAAAAATGCCAGCTGTGGTTGATTTAGTCCAATAGTAACTATTATTAATCCTAGTTGACTTGATGTTGAAAAAGCTACAATTTTCTTAATATCATTTTGAGTTAAGGCGCAGGCGGCTGTAAATAGGGTAGTTAGGGCTCCGAGACATAGACAAATTATTAAAGATGTTGGATTTTGTTCCATAAGTGGTTGAAATCGGATTAGTAAAAAAATTCCTGCTACAACTATAGTGCTTGAGTGTAATAGTGCTGATACTGGGGTTGGGCCTTCTATGGCTGCCGGGAGTCAGGGGTGTAGTCCAAATTGAGCAGACTTCCCCATTGCTGCTAAAATTAGGCCGAGGAGAGGAATAAAAGATTCATCTTTTGTTAATATAAATATTTGTTGAATTTCTCATGAGTTTGTATTTACTACAAATCATGTTATGGTAATAATTAGTCCAATATCTCCTATTCGATTATACATAACCGCTTGTATTGCGGCGGTATTGGCGTCTGCTCGGGAGTGTCATCAGCCAATTAGGAGAAATGATATAATACCGACTCCTTCTCACCCAATGAATAGTTGAAATATGTTATTGGATGTAACTAAGATTATTATAGCAATTAAGAATAATAATAGGTACTTAAAAAATCGGTTAATTATCATGTCTGCATGTATATATCATATAGCAAATTCAAGAATTGCTCATGTAACAAACAGGGCTGTTGGTAAAAATAAAATTGAGTATTGATCAATTTTAATGCTGGATGAAATATTAAAATTATAAATTTTAAATAAATTAAAGCTGGTGGTTGTTGATTCAACCCCTAGACTTATAAAAATTATTAAAGGTAATAAACTGATAAAGAAAGATGTTTTAATTGATGATTTTACAAGAGTGTGTCAGTTAATATTTTTAGTTGAATTAAAAATTAAGGGGATAATAAGGAAAAAAAGAGATATAATAAGGGAGGAGTTAAAGATTAATGTATGGTCCATAACTTTTACTTGGAGTTGCACCAAGAGTTGTAGCTCCTAAGGCCAATGGAATAACTTTTATCCTTTAAAAGTGAGTAGATCATGGAATTTAACCATGGTGTAGGTAATTAGCAGTCTCTACGTTTATAACTCTTCTCGGTTTATAGAGGGATTTTAACTCTCATTATTAAAGTCACAGTTTAATATTTTATTTAAATTATATATACATGAAAAGTTTCCTGAGATAAGCTCAGGTTTAAATATGAGAAGCATTATTGGTGTTAGGTGTATTGTTATCAAGCAGTGTTCTCGGGTAAAGGTGGGAAGGGCATACTTTAAGTGTTTAGGTAGATGGCCCCGCTGAGTTATGAGAAACATATATAGGGTATAGGCCGCAGTAAGAAGTGTTCCTAGTCCTGTAATTAGAATAGTTCATGGGGATCAGTTGAAGAGTGAGACTATAATAATCAGTTCTCCTCAGAGATTGGGGGTTGGGGGGAGCGCTATATTAAACAAATTAGATAGTAGTCATCAACTAGCTATTAATGGCAGTGTTGTTTGGAGTCCTCGGGCTAAGAGCATGGTTCGACTGTGTGTTCGTTCATAGTTGGTATTTGCTAAACAAAAAAGAGCTGAGGAGATCAGGCCATGAGAAATTATTAGGATAGTTGCCCCTGTAAAGCTTCATGGGGTTTGAATAAGGGCAGCAGCCACTACTAACCCTATGTGGCTGATTGAAGAATAGGCAATAAGAGATTTCAAGTCTGTTTGTCGAATACAAATTAGACTAGTTATTAAGACCCCTCAAAGGGCTAAAATAATAAATGGGTAGGAAAGTTCAATTAGTGATGTAAATATTAGTGTTACTCGAATAATTCCATATCCCCCTAGCTTCAATAGAATGGCAGCTAAAATTATTGAGCCTGCTACTGGGGCTTCAACATGGGCTTTTGGTAATCATAAGTGGGCCCCATAAAGTGGTATTTTAACTATAAATGCTATAAGGCATCCAAATCAAAGAATTTTATTTGTGGTTGTTATTATAAATATTTTAGGGTAAAACATTAAAAATTCTAGGGATAGCGAGCCGATAGTAGTTGATAAAAAAAGGAGGGCAACTAGGAGGGGTAAAGATCCGGCTAATGTATAAAATAAAAAATATATTCCCGCATTTAAGCGTTCTGTTTGATTTCCCCATCGTGTAATAATAATGAGTGTTGGAATTAAAGTAGTTTCAAAGGCAACATAGAATAAGGTGAGTTCTGTTGATGAGAATGCTAAAATAAGGGCCATCTGTAGTGTTGATAATATTGAAAGATATATTTTTTGGTGACTAGTAGAATTTTTTTTTAAGTGATTTTGGCTAGCTAAAATTATTAGGGGAAGTAGTCAGCATGTGAGAATTAATAAGGGGGAGGAGATTTGGTCTAAGCCTAAATACTTATTTGTCATTGTTATTACTTCAAATGGAAGTAGAAAAAGGGTAAGGCTTATAGAGGCAATAAAAAAGCTACTAGTGATGGTATTAAATCATAGTCATTTTATTGTTGATAGTCAAATTATTGGAATTATTATAGTTGTTGGGATAATAATTTTTAGCATTGTAGTAGATTGAGGGTTTTTAGGTGATTTGATCCATGTGTGCGGGTAGTGGCTACTATTAAAGATAAACCAGTGCTGGCTTCACAAGCCGAGAAGGTTAGCATAAATATGGGTAGAGGAAAATATGAAGAGACCTCTAATTGTTTTGTTCATAGTGATATTGCTAAGAACAATGCTAATATTATTCCCTCTAAACACAATAAGGYGGAAAGCAAGTGGGTTCGTTGAAGGGCTAATCCTGAGATACTTAATAAAAATGTTATATATAATATAAAAAGTGTAGGGGACATAAAGTATTTCTGGGCTTAAACCAGAATTAATTGAGTCGAAGTCAATGGTCTTTTAGACTAAATACTTATTCTGCTCACTCTAATCCTCCTTGCATTCATTCATAAACAAGTCCGACAGTAAGGAGAAGTAAAATAGTTGTTGATCAAACTAATATATTTAATGGTATTATCTGAGCAGCTCATGGGGTTGGTAATAATAGGGCGATTTCTAGATCAAATAAGAGGAATAGAATTGCAATTAAAAAGAATCGGATTGAAAATGGAAGACGTGCAGATCCTAGTGGATCAAATCCGCATTCATATGGAGATACTTTTTCTGTGTCTGGTGTATTAATTGGTAATCAAAATCCAATAGTAATTAAAGTAGCTGAGATAATTATTGTAATAATTAATATTAGTAAGATGTTCATTGTCTTTTTTCAGATTTAACTGAAATCTAATAATTGGAAGTCATTTATATTTTATACTAAAAAGACAAGATCCTCATCAATAAATTGAAATATAGAGGAATAATCATACAACATCTACAAAGTGCCAGTATCAGGCAGCGGCCTCAAAGCCAAAATGGTGACTAGATGTAAAGTGAAAATTGATTTGACGGATTAAACAGGTTAATAAAAAAAGGGAGCCAATAATTACGTGAAGTCCATGAAAACCAGTGGCCACAAAGAAGGTTGAGCCATACACTCCGTCTGCAATAGCAAATGGGGCTTCATAATATTCTATAGCTTGAAGGGTTGTAAAATATAAACCTAAAACAACTGTTAAAAATAAAGAGTGGGAGGCATCTTTGCGGTTTCCTGCCATAATGCTATGATGTGCTCATGTGACGGTTACGCCTGAGGCGAGTAGGACTGCTGTATTTAATAAGGGCACTTCAAATGGGTCAAGGGGAATAATTCCTGCTGGCGGTCAGCATTCTCCTAATTCAGGGGTTGGTGCAAGACTTGAATTGTAAAATGCTCAAAAAAATCCAAAGAAGAATAAGACTTCGGATGAAATGAATAAGATTATACCATAGCGAAGCCCCTTTTGAACTGGAATAGTGTGGTGTCCTTGAAATGTGCTTTCTCGTACAATATCTCGTCATCATTGAATTATTGTCAGAATCATAGTAATCAAGCCTAAGTTTATTAATGTTATGGATCCGAAGTGGAATCACATTGCTAGGCCAGATGTAAGTAGTAGTGCTGCGATGGCTCCCGTTAAGGGTCAGGGGCTTGGGTTAACTATATGAAAAGCATGGGCTTGGTGTGTCATTAAATATTTTCTTGTAAATAAAGACTTAATAGTAATACAAAAACATAGGCTTGAATTATTGCTACGGCAATCTCTAGTAGCGTGAGTAAAAATAATATTATTAAGGTTATAGTAGCAACTATTGGTATTAAGGGTAAGAGAATAAAAATTGCAGTGGAAATTAGTTGAATTAGTAAATGCCCTGCTGTTAAGTTTGCTGTTAGTCGTACCCCTAATGCTAATGGTCGAATAAATAGACTAATTGTTTCAATTAAAATAAGAGTTGGAATTAGTAGGGTTGGTGTGCCTTCTGGCAGAAGATGGCCAAGGGTTATGGTCGGTTGGTTTCGTAGACCTAGAATTACAGTGGCCAGTCATATAGGGGCTGCTAATCCTAAATTTATTGATAGTTGTGTTGTTGGTGTAAAAGTATAGGGGAGCAAGCCTAATAAATTTATAGAAATAATAAACACCATTAAGGAAATTAGTAGGAGTGATCATTTATGTCCATTAGAGTTGAGGGGGTTTATAAGTTGTTTTGTTAAATTACATGAAAATCAAAGTTGTAGAGATGATAGACGATTTCCACATCATTGATTAGTTGGATTTGGAATTAATAATCATGGAAGAAGTAAGGATAAGGTAATAAGTGGAACCCCTATGAGGATGGGACTTATAAATTGGTCAAAAAAGCTTAGGCTCATGGTCAGTTTCAAGGTTGTGGTTTATTTATATAAGTATTTTGTGTTGTGGGTTCATTTGGTGATTTAAAATTTATAACTTTTATTATTAAGATAATTAAATAAATCAACCATGATAAGGTGAAAATTAAGAATCAGGGGTCCGGGTTTAATTGCGGCATGTCATTAAGGGTGATTGGAGGCCACCGAGTTTCAGCTTAAAAGGCTGTTGCTTATCCGTGAAAGCTTCTTAATGAGGAGTTTAATATGAAGGAGGATCAGTTTTGGAAATAATTTAGTGGTGTTGTTTCTACTACAATAGGTATGAAGCTGTGATTTGCCCCACAAATTTCAGAACATTGTCCATAAAAAATTCCTGGTCGAGACACAATAAATGTTGTTTGATTTAGTCGGCCTGGGATGGCATCTGTTTTAATTCCTAAAGAGGGAACTGCTCATGAGTGTAATACGTCTTCTGCTGAAATTAATATTCGAATTGGGGATTCTATTGGAACAACCATACGATTATCTACTTCTAGTAAGCGAAACTGTCCTGGTATAAGATCTTGTGTAGGAATCATATACGAGTCAAATATAAGGTCTTCGTAGTTTGTAAATTCATAGCTTCAATATCATTGATGGCCGATGGCTTTAACTGTTAGGTGGGGGTCATTAATTTCATCTATTAGATAAAGAATTCGTAGTGATGGGAGAGCAATAACGATAAGAATAATGGCAGGTATAATTGTTCATACTATTTCAATTTCTTGAGCATCTATGGTATTGGTATTAGTTAATTTTGTTGTCATTATAGCAGTAATAATATAAAGTACAAGGGCGCTAATTAAAAATACTGCTATGAGGGCGTGATCATGGAAGTGTAGAAGTTCTTCTATAATTGGAGAGGCTGCATCTTGAAAGCCTAGCTGTGATGGGTGTGCCATTATGATGTATTAGGGTCCAACTAATAATTAAGCCATGACAAGGCTTTGTAATGATTTTACTAATATCATAAGAGAGTGGCAGATCGGTTATGTGGCTAATTTGAAATTAGTAGAAGGGGGTTCAATTCCTTCTTCTCTTGTATGTTTGTACAAAAGATGGTTCTTCAAATGTATGATAAGGTGGAGGACATCCATATAATCATTCGATGTTTGTTGAGGTAAGCTCTGTAGTGAGAACTTCTCGTTTTGATGCAAAGGCTTCTCAGATAATAAATATTATTATAATGACTGCTGTAAGTGAAATAAGTGATCCGATTGATGATAATGAATTTCAAAGGGTATAAGCGTCTGGGTAGTCTGAATATCGTCGGGGTATGCCTGCTAAACCTAAAAAATGTTGGGGAAAGAATGTTAAGTTTACTCCAATAAATATTACTCCAAAGTGGATTTTTGATCATGTCGGATGGAGGGTAAACCCTGAAAAAAGTGGAAATCAATGTACGAAGCCCCCCATGATAGCAAAAACGGCACCTATAGATAAGACATAATGAAAATGGGCTACTACATAATAAGTGTCATGTAGCACAATATCTAAAGAGGAATTAGCTAATACAATACCAGTTAGGCCCCCAACAGTAAAAAGAAAAATAAATCCGAGGGCTCAAAGTATAGCTGCATCTCATTTAATTGATCCTCCGTGCATTGTTGCTAATCAGCTAAATACTTTTACTCCAGTTGGAATAGCAATAATTATTGTTGCGGAGGTAAAATAAGCTCGTGTGTCAACATTAAGGTCAACTGTGAATATGTGGTGGGCTCACACAATAAATCCTAAGAGGCCAATTGATATTATTGCTCAGACCATGCCCATATATCCAAACGGTTCTTTTTTAGCTGAATAATAAGTAACAATGTGGGAGATTATACCAAATCCTGGTAAAATAAGAATATATACTTCAGGATGACCAAAAAATCAGAATAAATGTTGGTATAATACCGGGTCTCCTCCCCCTGCGGGGTCAAAGAAGGTGGTATTAAGATTTCGGTCTGTAAGAAGTATAGTAATGCCTGCTGCTAGTACTGGTAATGATAATAGAAGTAGAATGGCAGTGATTAAAACAGATCACACGAATAGGGGTGTTTGATATTGTGATATAGATGGGGGTTTTATATTAATGGAAGTAGTAATGAAATTAATAGCTCCTAGAATAGATGATACTCCGGCCAGGTGAAGGGAGAAGATAGCTAAATCTACAGAAGCCCCAGCATGTGCTATGTTACTGGCCAGAGGGGGGTAGACCGTTCAGCCGGTGCCTGCACCGGCCTCTACGCCGGATGAGGCTAATAGTAAAAGAAAAGAGGGGGGGAGAAGTCAAAAACTTATATTGTTTATTCGAGGGAATGCTATGTCGGGGGCACCAATTATTAGTGGGAGTAATCAGTTACCAAATCCCCCAATCATAATAGGTATTACCATAAAAAAAATTATCACAAAGGCATGAGCGGTTACGATTACATTATAAATTTGATCGTCTCCTAGTAGAGCACCAGGTTGGCTTAATTCTGCTCGAATTAATAGGCTTAGAGCCGTGCCGACTATGCCGGCCCAGGCACCAAATATTAGATAAAGGGTGCCAATATCTTTATGATTTGTTGAGAAGAATCATCGAGTAATTATCACAGGTAAGGTGGCCGAAAAAGGTGTTGAGTTGTAGCCTCAGCGATAAGGGTTTAATCCTTTTCTTACCAAGCCACGTAGTGTATGGCACATAAAATTGCAAATCTTAAAGAGCAGAATAACTTCTTGCCGGGGCTTCTCCCGCTTTTTTCCCCCCCCACAAAGCGGGAGAAGTAGACTAAGTCCGTTATTTTGGTATTTAGCTGTTAACTAAAAGGTCGCAGGATAAAAGCCTGCTAGTCTAGTGAGGTCTTAGCTTAATTAAAGTGTCTGGGTTGCATTCAGAATATGTGAGGTAAAGTCTTACAGGTCTTAGTCAAAGATTGGTAGTATTTGGCTTCCATTTAGAACTTTGAAGGCTCTTAGTTTAGTTAACTTAAATCTTTATATCATGTTTAAAATTGAGGGTGTGATTGGTAAAAGAAGAGTAGAGGTGATAATTATTATAGTTAAGATTAGGTTAGGTTTTGTTTTTAGTCGTCATATAAACTTTGAGTTTAAAGGTGTAGGAGGGGTAGTTAGTGATATGCTGTAGGAAAGGCGTAAGTAGAAAAATAAACTCAGTAGGGCTGAGATTGCTGTAATTGTGGCAAGAGGCATTAAGTTTTGTTTAATAATTTCTTCAAGGACTAATCATTTAGGTAAAAATCCTGAAGTTGGTGGAAGTCCTCCGAGGGATATTAAGATTATTATTATTGCTGAGGCAATGGGAAGATTTTTTATTCATGATGAGGCTATTTTATTTATATCAGTTGAGGAAAGATTTATTATTATTAGGAATATAGATGTGGTTATTAGTAAATAAATTAATAGGTTAAGTAGTGCTAGGTTTGGTAAAAATGATAATACTATGATTATTCAACCAAGATGGGCAATAGAGGAGTAGGCTATGACTTTTCGAAGTTGTAGCTGATTTAACCCACCCCATCCCCCAATTAAAAGTGATAATAATCCTAATGAAATTAGTAGTGTTGAATCTATTTTTGGTGCCATTTGGATTAGAAGTGTTATAGGGGCGAGTTTTTGTCATGTTGACAAAATTAAACAGGTAGTTAGGTCTAATCCTTGTATTACATCTGGTATTCATAAGTGGAAGGGGGCAACTGCTAATTTAATTAATAAAGCTATTGTCAATATCAGTGTTGGGGCGGTTGCTTGTATATTAATAATTGTTCATTCTCCAGTATATCAGGCATTTAGTGTTGTTGCAAATAATAGGAGGGCGGATGTTGTGGCTTGAATTAAAAAATATTTAGTGGCTGCCTCCGTTGCCCGTGGGTGATGTGCGTTAGATATAAGTGGAATAATTGCTAGTGTGTTTAATTCTAGGCCTATTCAGGCAAGGAATCAATGGTTACTAATAAGGGTAATTACTGTTCCGGCTAATAAACTTGACAACAATATTGATAAGGCATGTGGGCTCATTAATAAAAGAAGGGGTTTAACCAACATTATTGGGGTATGGACCCAAAAGCTTATTTAGCTTATTTTACTAAAAAGTGGTGTAGAGGATGCACTAGAAGTTTTGATCTTTGGGGGGTAGGTTCGAGTCCTATTTTTTTAGGAGATGAGGGGGTTTGAACCCCTATTTTTACCTTATCAAGGTAAATCCTAGCTTTCGGGCACATATCCTATGGTATTGGGGGGAGACCTGCTATTAAAACAGGAATAGATAGATGTAGTATAGTCATTGCAATTGTAATGGGTAAAAAGTTTTTTCATACAAGGTGTATAAGTTGATCGTAGCGGAATCGTGGGTATGAGGCTCGGATTCATAAGAATAAGATTGATAATATAGAAGCCTTAGTAATTAAATTAATTGTTGATAGTTCTGGGTAAAGGTGATGGAATGTTGTTCCTAAAAAAAGAATTGTGGATAATACATTTATTATTAAAATATTTGCATATTCTGCTAAAAAAAATAGGGCAAATGGTCCGCCTGCATATTCTACATTAAATCCGGATACGAGTTCAGACTCGCCCTCTGTTAAATCAAATGGTGCTCGGTTTGTCTCTGCGAGGGTAGAAATAAATCATATAGTGGCTATTGGTCAGGCTGGTACTAGAAATCATAAGTATTCTTGTGTTGTATTAAAATTTAATAATATAAAGCCTCCAGTTATTAAAATTAGGCATAGTAAAATTAATCCTAGGGTTACTTCATATGAGATTGTCTGGGCAACTGCTCGAAGAGCCCCAATTAAGGCATATTTAGAATTTGAGGATCATCCTGATCCCAAAATTGAATATACGGCTAGGCTTGAGAGGGCGAGTATAAACAAGATTCCTAAATTTAGACTAGAAAATATATTGGGAAGGGGAAGGGGAACTCAAATTAATATGGAGAGGGTAAGAGCTATTGTAGGTATTAGTAAAAACATGGTTTGGGAGGAAGTTGCTGGTCGAATTGGTTCTTTAATAAATAGTTTTAGTCCGTCTGCAATTGGTTGGAGGAGGCCTATTGGGCCTACAATATTAGGTCCTTTACGAAGTTGCATATATCCTAAGATTTTTCGTTCAAGAAGGGTTAGGAATGCTACCGCCAAAAGTACAGGGATGATATAAAATAATAAATTAATAATATCCATAATTAGGAAGGAGATTTGAACTCTTGTATAAAGGTTTTAGGTCTTTTGCAATTACCAGGCCCTGCCATTCTAATAAATCGTTTCTAGGTTCTCCGAAGCAGGAGTAAGGGGCATTTTCATTGGAGTGTTGAAACGCATGTATAATTTTAATTAAAATTAATACTAAGGTTAGGACCAAATCTTTGTGTTTACGAGATTTTTTTGTTTTTTATCTTGGTATTTTCAGTGTCATGCTTTGAATAAGCTACGTTAGCTTAACAGTATATACACACACATTAAATTAAAGTTATACATTATATGTTGGCTTAATTAATATTTTTTTAAATCTCGCCAGCGCGTGGGTACAAAAGTTTTAGTTTTGGGGGTTTTCAACTAAAAATAATAGGTACTGATTAGTTCAATACAGGGGGTAGGGGGTTGGAGTAAAAATAAAAAAGATAATTTTCAAATTTAAATTATTGAGGAATATAGTTTCGAGTAAAATTCAAAAATTGAAGTCTTTATAATTTAAGGGTCGAGTAACAGTCTATGTCAATATAACATTGATCTACATTAAAACTTGCGTATCTAGTCAAATAAACATGAGCATGAATATGTCCAGGTTTAGAACCAAATTCACCAGGTATAAAGCCTATATGTCCGTTGATCTCACAGAGAAAAAAAAAGTGAAAGATGCCGTCCAAACCAGTTATGCGGGTGCGGGGCCATCCAATCATTCGAGAGGCCCATATATGTAGGATAACAGGCATGTTTGATACGTCTAATTCCAATTGTTCATAGATTCAAACCAGATGTATTTTGAAAATCACTTGATCCACCACTCTAAAAAACAGGTCCTTAGATCTGGAGTTCGTATCGTGAGGGTCGGGTTGGTGGTTTCTCGCCTGTCGGTAAAATTAAAAATCAGAAGGGCACAAAAACACTTTCGTAAGGAAGTTATATGAATGCACTATTAAACATAATATGTCACCACCCCATAAAAGTATTGAAGACATTAGTACGGGCGATAATTTAGTTTTAAAACCTTGGCCTTGGATGCCGAAAAAGGGAGGGCGGAACTCCTTTACCCGATATATTTTTAGGGTGTGGTTATGTAGGGGATTTCAGGTAAGTTAGAGTGGCCGGAGTGGCCTAGCCTGGAGGGGGCTGTGCGGTAAGAAAACGTGCTTTTAATTTATTAAATAAATAAATTAATAAATTTTTGTGTATTGGCAGAATAGGGTTGGGGGTTTGATTTGTGTAATATTTAGGGTATGGGGAAAAAGTTAGGTGTGATGCAGAGTGGTTTGGTTAGCGTTTCACCTAAGAGAAGGTGTGGTGTTTATGTCATGATATGGTGGTTGGTAATTTATTGGAATGGGGAAGGGATATTTGTGTTGTTATTTTTGTGATGGGGTAGAGCTTCAGACTCACTCGTTAGGAATGGGGAAGGGATATTTGTGTTGTTATTTTTGTGATGGGGTAGAGCTTCAGACTCACTCGTTAGGAATGGGGAAGGGATATTTGTGTTGTTATTTTTGTGATGGGGTAGAGCTTCAGACTCACTCGTTAGGAATGGGGAAGGGATATTTGTGTTGTTATTTTTGTGATGGGGTAGAGCTTCAGACTCACTCGTTAGGAATGGGGAAGGGATATTTGTGTTGTTATTTTTGTGATGGGGTAGAGCTTCAGACTCACTCGTTAGGAATGGGGAAGGGATATTTGTGTTTGAAATTGGATGGGTTGGTTTTTATAGTTGAATACATTTATTTTTCAGGTCAGAAGTTTTGGTTAAAGTCCAAATAAAAATTATGATTTATGTAGGTTTTTTAGCTTTGGTTGGGTTGATCATGGGTTTTATTGCTGTGGCTTCAAATCCATCTCCTTATTATGCTGCTTTGGGTTTGGTATTGGGTGCTGTTTGTGGGTGTTGAATTTTAGTTGATTTTGGTATTTCCTTTTTATCCCTTGTATTATTGTTAATCTATTTGGGTGGCATGCTAGTTGTGTTTGCTTATTCTGCCTCTTTGGCGGCTGAGCCTTACCCTGAGGCTTGAGGGAGTTGGTCTGTTTTAGTTTATGTTTTCGTGTATACGGTAGGGGTTATTATATGTTATATAATAGTTTGTAATACATATTACTTTGAGGGTCTATTTTCTGGGATAGGGGAAGAATTTGGTGTAATAGTTTATGATTTTAGTGGGGTTGGGTTGATATATACTTTAGGCGTGGTTTTTTTAATAATCTCTGGGTGAGCTCTTCTTTTAACCTTGTTTGTGGTGCTAGAGGTTACTCGGGGGGTATCTCGGGGTTCTTTGCGTGCCGTAAGAAAATGTTTTAATATAAATATAACTCATATTTGTATGGTGTTTAGGTGGCAGTTATTGGTTAAATTTTAATGTGTTATGGGTAAGTTTAATAGAAAATTTTACAAAATGGGTAGTTCAGAAATTAAATTGAGAATTTAAGTGGTATATAGTGGGTTTTAGGCAATAAGGAATAAGTGGCGTTTGGAGAAGTATCTATTAGGACCGGTTAATATTTTATGGTATATGGAGTATCTGTTTTATTTGTGCATAGGGTTGCTCGAGAGGTGTCTTTAAATCCTTATATTTTTTCGGAAGGTATTTAGTTAATATATATAAAAATGTAAATTTTTATACACTTTTTCTTCTTAGGTAATTTCATAGATGGCAGCTGTTGGTTAGATTTTAATGTATTATTAAGGGCGAGTTTAGTTAAATTTTAGCCAAGGAAATCTTGAAATCTCATAAAACAGGCAGTACCCGGAAATTTAGAAATTGGAAAATTAAAATTGTAGTATGTAGGGGGTTTCAGGTGATCGTAAATAAGTGGCTTAGCCTGGATAAGTTATGTACTAGGATTATTAATTTAATATTTTATGGTATATGGAGTATCTGTTTTATTTGTGCATAGGGTTGCTCGAGAGGTGTCTTTAAATCCTTATATTTTTTCGGAAGGTATTTAGTTAATATATATAAAAATGTAAATTTTTATACACTTTTTCTTCTTAGGTAATTTCATAGATGGCAGCTGTTGGTTAAATTTTAATGTATTATTAAGGGCGAGTTTAGTTAAATTTTAGCCAAGGAAATCTTGAAATCTCATAAAACAGGCAGTACCCGGAAATTTAGAAATTGGAAAATTAAAATTGTAGTATGTAGGGGGTTTCAGGTGATCGTAAATAAGTGGCTTAGCCTGGATAAGTTATGTACTAGGATTATTAATTTAATATTTTATGGTATATGGAGTATCTGTTTTATTTGTGCATAGGGTTGCTCGAGAGGTGTCTTTAAATCCTTATATTTTTTCGGAAGGTATTTAGTTAATATATATAAAAATGTAAATTTTTATACACTTTTTCTTCTTAGGTAATTTCATAGATGGCAGCTGTTGGTTAAATTTTAATGTATTATTAAGGGCGAGTTTAGTTAAATTTTAGCCAAGGAAATCTTGAAATCTCATAAAACAGGCAGTACCCGGAAATTTAGAAATTGGAAAATTAAAATTGTAGTATGTAGGGGGTTTCAGGTGATCGTAAATAAGTGGCTTAGCCTGGATAAGTTATGTACTAGGATTATTAATTTAATATTTTATGGTATATGGAGTATCTGTTTTATTTGTGCATAGGGTTGCTCGAGAGGTGTCTTTAAATCCTTATATTTTTTCGGAAGGTATTTAGTTAATATATATAAAAATGTAAATTTTTATACACTTTTTCTTCTTAGGTAATTTCATAGATGGCAGCTGTTGGTTAGATTTTAATGTATTATTAAGGGCGAGTTTAGTTAAATTTTAGCCAAGGAAATCTTGAAATCTCATAAAACAGGCAGTACCCGGAAATTTAGAAATTGGAAAATTAAAATTGTAGTATGTAGGGGGTTTCAGGTGATCGTAAATAAGTGGCTTAGCCTGGATAAGTTATGTATTAGCTGCTAAAAAAAATAGGACAAATGGTCCGTTTGTATGTTTTACATTAAATCCGGATACGAGTTCAGACTCGTCCTTTGTTAGATCAGATGGTGCTTGGTTTGTCTCTGTGAGGGTAGAAATAAATCATATAGTGGTTATTGGTCAGGTTGGTACTAGAAATCATAAGTATTCTTGTGTTGTATTAAAATTTAATAATATAGAGCCTCCAGTTATTAAAATTAGGCATAGTAAAATTAATCCTAGGGTTACCCCACATGAGATTGTCTGGGCAACTGCTCTAAGAGCCCCAATTAAGGTATATTTAGAATTGAGGATCATCCTGATCCCCAAATTGAATATACGGCTAGGCTGGAGAGGGTAAGTGTAAACAAGATTCCTAAATTTAGACTAGAAAATATATTGGGAAGGGGAACTCAAATTAATAGGGAGAGGGTAAGAGCTATTGGTATTAATAAAAACATGGTTTGGTAGAAAGTTGCTGGTCGAATTGGTTCTTTAATAAATAGTTTTAGTCCGTTTGCAATTGGTTGGAGGAGGCTTATTGGGCCTACAGTATTAGGTTCTTTATGAGGTTTCATATATTCTAAGACTTTGTTCAAGAAGGGTTAGGAATGTTACTGCTAAAAGTACAGGGATATAAAATAAATTAATAATAAACTAATAAAATTCATAATTAGGAAAGAGATTTGAACTCTTGTATAAAGGTTTTAGGTCTTTTGCAATTACCAGGCTCTGCCATTCTAATAAATCGTTTCTAGATTTATGGTTTTTCTCGTTCTCCCCTTTTATTTGATTTCAAAAGTTGTTGAGAAGGCCTAAATTTTATGGGCCTTATTTTTCCGGTCCTTTCGTACTAGGAAAAATTATTTATAGATAGAAACTGACCTGGATTACTCCGGTCTGAACTCAGATCACGTAGGACTTTAATCGTTGAACAAACGAACCTTTAATAGCTGTTACACCATTTGGGGGTCCTGATCCAACATCGAGGTCGTAAACCCATTCGTCGATAGGGACTCTAAGAAAGGATTGCGCTGTTATCCCTGGGGTAACTTGGTTCGTTGATCAATTATTGGGTCAATTATGTCAATTATATTGTTGTTTGAAGTGTTCTTCTTAGTATCACATCTCGGGGGTTTAATTTTACCCCGTGGTCGCCCCAACCTAAAACCTGCACTAAATATTTATTAATTATTAAGTATTAGTTAAAGTTTAAAGCTCCACAGGGTCTTCTCGTCTTATATTTATATTTCCGCTTCTGCACGGAAAGATCAATTTCATTGACTAATCCGAGGAGACAGTTGAGCTCTCGTTTTGCCATTCATACTGGTCACTATTTAAGGGACAAGTGATTACGCTACCTTTGCACGGTCATAATACCGCGGCCGTTAAACAGGTGTCACTGGGCAGGCAGTACCTCTTATATAGGTTAGGCAAGAGGCGATGTTTTTGGTAAACAGGCGAAGCTCAGGGTTTGCCGAGTTCCTTTTCAGATTTTAAGTCTTTCTTTAATGTTCCTGTGTTGGGTTAACATTTTGTGATATTTTATTCTTGTAGAATAAATATAGTTGTTAATCATCAGTGATTGTTCATTATGATTTATACATACATTTCAGAGGATTTCATTCCTTATTACTTATTTTAGTAGTAATTCATCTATTTTATAGATTTATTTGATTGTTTGGGTAAATTAGGATTAATTATTAGAATAGTAAGTATTTAATAAATTAAGCTTTGACGCTATTATGTGTTGGCTGCTTTTAGGCCCACATTATAGAACTCCTCTTATAATATAATCTTTATTTATGCATGTAGGTTGTATCCTTTATTAATTAGGCTGTACCCTAATTAATTATAATAAAAGCATTATTAGTCTTGTTGGTGGTTTAGTGCTTTTAGTTGAACTTAAATTCATTCTCARATAACCAGCTATCTTCAGGTTCGTTAGGTCTTTCACCTCTACCTTAAAGTCTTCTCACTCTTTTGCCACAGAGAAGAGTTTGCTCATATTGCTGCTTAAGGGTAGCTCATCTGATTTCGGGGTATATAACTAAAGTTCTCTTTGTTAATGTGGACTGGCTAAACCATTATGCGAAAGGTAAAAGTATGAGTCTTTGCTTTTTTATGTTTAAAATTATTTCATTTTTATTTCATCTTTCCTTTGCAGTACTTTGTTTATTGCGCTTAAAATGTTTTTTGTCACCCATACTAACATATATAAATGTTTTGGGGGGGGGGAGAAGTAATATATGTGTGAATATAGGCTAGAATTAGACTCAGAATAATTTATATTAATAAATATTTTTTTGGTGTAAGCAAAATGCTTTATTTAAGCTATGTTCTGATATCCAAGCTCACCTTCCGGTAAGCTTACCATGTTACGACTTATCTCTTCTTGTATATTAAATATTTATTTAGTTCATTTAGCTTTATTTGAGGAGGGTGACGGGCGGTGTGTGCGCGCTCTATTGCCGATTTAAAAAGGACACTCTTTTTCCTTTTTACTTCTAAATCCTCCTTCATGTCTTATTTCATAAAACATTTCGTTTTTTCTGTGGTAGAAAATGTAGCCCATTTCTTTCCACCTCATGTGCTACACCTTGACCTGACTTTTTTATTTTAAATAATCTTGCTCACTTTTTTCCCTTTGGGGGGTAAGCTGAGGACGGTGGTATATAAGCTGTATTAGCTAGAGATGGTGAGGTTTATCGGGGGTTATCGATTATAGAACAGGCTCCTCTAGGGGGGTGTAGGGCACCGCCAAGTCCTTTGAGTTTTAAGCTGTGGCTCGTAGTACTCTGGCGAATTTTAAAGTTTAAAGTCGAGCATAGTGGGGTATCTAATCCCAGTTTGTCCCTTGACCGTAGTAGCTTCAAGTAATATAAGATTACTTTCGTTTTTGAATTTAGGATTTACGTTTGTGTATAACAACTTGGTAAATTTTTAATCTTATTTTATTTATGCCTTAACTACCCTTTGGGCCGTACTCATTAATTTGAGTTTTTCGTATAACCGCGGTGGCTGGCACGAGATTTACCAACTCTATTATGTATTACTAAATCAAGCTTATCGCTTATTGTTTAATGTTTATTACTGCTGAATTCCTGTGCAGGTGTGGTTTAACAAGGTGTCATGGGCTTTTCGGGGCCTGATACCTGCTCCCTTGTCTCCGAAGCAGGAGTAAGGGGCATTTTCACTGGAGTGCTGAAACTTGCATGTATAATTATAATTAAAATTAATACTAAGGCTAGGACCAAACCTTTGTGCTTACGAGATTTTTTTTGTTTTCTATCTTGGCATTTTCAGTGTCATGCTTTGAATAAGCTAAGTTAGC